TTCGGTAAATGGGTTGTGAAATGCTTTTTCTATTTCTAGACTGTCCAATATCTGTTTTACATCTTCTATGCGAAAATATTCCATTTTCATAAGGTCTTCTTGACTCTTATTCAAAAGGTCAAATAATGTATGTATATTGTACCTTTTGAGGCAATTATAGGTCCTGGGAGGCAATTCGAATTGGTCAATAAAAATGGATTTCAATGCTATTTCTTTTTTCGTTTTCCTTAGCTTAGCCAACCTATCATGAAAAGTAAAAAAGGGTAAAGTAACCTTGTACTGATTGTTCTCTAAATGGAAGTTTTCTTCTTCTGCATGTAGAAAAGGAATAAATAAATCAATTAAATTCCGGGAGGCTTCATGAAGTGCTTCTTTAGGAGTTAAACTTCCGTTTGTCCATATTTCGAGAAAAAGTATCTCTTGTTTTTCATTTCCATTCCCATAAGAATGAATACTATGATTCGCATTTCGAACAGGCATGAATACAGCATCTATAGGATAACTTCCATCTTGAAAGTTTTTTGGTGTTTTTATATGATATCCGCGATTCCTCTCGATTTGTAATCCAATACACAAATTAATGGGTTCCGTTAAATTAGCTATATACTGTGTGTTATCAACGATTTCCACAGAAGTTGGTAAGATGATGTCTTGAGCAGTTACACATCCAGGACCCTTGACACAAATAGACGCATTGCGAGTTCCATATAGATTACTTCTCAATACAATTTCTTTCAAATTCATTAAAATTTCATGTACTGATTCTTGAATACCTACTATGGTAGAATATTCATGTGGTATTTTTTCCAATTTTGCACGGGTGATACATGTTCCTTCTATTTCACCAAGCAAAGCTCTTCGCATCGCAATGCCTATTGTATCGGCTTGCCCTTTCATAAGGGGAGATAGAATAAAGCGTCCATAATAAAGACGCTTACTGTCTGCTCTTGATTCAACACACTTCCACTGTAGTGTCCGAGTAGATACTCTTACTTTCTCTCGAACCATAATAATATTATTTGATCAGATCATTGAATCGTTTATTTCTCTTGAAATCTCTTTCATTTTGATTTCTACACACGTCTTTTTTTAGGAGGTCTACAGCCATTATGTGGCATAGGGGTTACATCACGTACGAAACTTAATAGTATACCACTTCTACGAATAGCTCTTAATGCTGCATCTCTTCCGAGACCAGGACCTTTTATCATGACTTCTGCTCGTTGCATACCTTGATCTACTACTGTCCGAATAGCATTTCCTGCTGCGGTTTGAGCAGCAAATGGTGTCCCCCTTCTTGTACCATTGAATCCACAAGTACCGGCGGAAGACCAAGAAATTACCCGACCCCGTACATCTGTAACAGTCACAATGGTATTGTTGAAACTTGCTTGAACATGAATAACTCCCTTTGGTATTCTACGTGTACTTTTACGTGAACCACTACGGGCATTCCTACGTGAACCAGTTCTTGGTATAGATTTTGCCATACTTTATCATCTCATAAATAAAAATTCGAGATATATGGATATATCCATTTCATGTCAAAACAGATCCTATTTTTTTCATTGGGTCCTTTACGTTAGAGAGCCCCCTTTCAAAAGATTATCCTTGTCTTTGTTTATGTCTCGGATTAGAACAAATTACTATAATTCGTCCTCTTCTACGGATCAGTCGACATTTTTCACAAATTTTACGAATGGAGGCCCTTATTTTCATAGTTGTCGTTCCTTAACTTAATTCTGACTCTATTTATTGGAAGAAAATAAGTTTCTTGAAATGTTGAACCTCAAATTGTATCCCCATGAAGGGAATGCTGAAGTTGAAAAAACAACTTAATCATTCAAATCCTTGTTGTGCCATCTATAAATTATACGCTCTCTGCTTGAATCATAACGACTTACTTCAATTTTGCCCCTCTCCCCCCATAGTATACGTGTAAAACTCCGTCGGATCCTTCATGAAACATAACCTAGAATTAGATCTTCATTATCGAAAAACCCTGAGCATACATACCATTGAGAAGGAGAAGTGATTCATTAATTAAACCTTCCTGAATCCATTTTTTTGTTCTTTCATTCTAGGTAAAAGCCCTAGAAGTATCACCTAATGTAGTAGGAATGATATCAACTAACCCACCCTTTTTTCTTTTGACAAATAGGAAATTCCGGATCCAATTCGGATATCAGAACAGAAAGATTACCATATATAACACAAGATTTCTCCGCCGATTCCTTCTAGTCGAGCCTCTCGGTCTGTCATTATACCTCGAGAAGTAGAAAGAATTACAATCCCCATCCCGCCTAAAATTCTAGGAATTCGTTGATAGTTCGAATAGATTCGTAGGCCAGGCCTACTGATACGTTTTAAATTTAAAATAGTTCGATAGGGTCCTTTCCTATTCCTTCTATGTCGTAGGGTTAAAACCAAAAAATATTTGTTGTTTTCCTGATGCTTCCTCACGTTTTTGATAAAACCTTCTCTTAAAAGTATTTTAACAATGTTTTCCGTGATGTTAGTGGATGCTATTTGAATCGTCCCTTTTCTATTCATGTCAGCATTTCGTATAGAGGTTATTATGTCAGCAATAGTGTCCCTACCCATGATAAACTAAAATTTTGGTTGCCTCCCATTTTTGATATAATCAACATGCTATTTTTTATTTATTTTTTAATTTTTATATTTTTTTTATTAAATAAAGGGATATGCGTCCGATACAACCTAATCCACTAATTACTCTATTTCATCCAAATACTATGTATAATATAACTATATTACGTATGATCTCATCTTATAATACCTCAGGTGCTAATGAAACGATTTTAGTGAAATTTAACTGTCTCAATTCTCGGGCAATCGCACCAAAGACTCGAGTTCCTTTTGGATTTCCTTCTTGATCAATCACAACTGCAGCATTATCATCATATCGTATTATCATACCGTTGTCACGTTTAAGTTCTTTACAAGTACGTACAATTACAGCTCTGATCACCTCTGATCTTTCTAGAGGTGTGTTTGGTAATGCTTCCTTGATCACAGCAACAATAATGTCACCGATATGAGCATATCGGCGATTACTAGCTCCTATGATTCTAATACACATTAATTCTCGGGCCCCGCTGTTATCCGCTACATTCAAATGGCTTTGAGGTTGAATCATATCATTTTTGAATCTGTTCTTTCAATGTTAATGCAAAGGGCGAAGTAAAAAAAAAAGAAATATTGTTTGTCAAAAAGAAACCTGCAATCTTTTTTTATCCCCAAGACTTCTTTTCTTTGGTTCTACGTTCCTATCCCGAAATAATAAATTGAGTTCGTATAGGCATTTTGGACGCCGCTATTGAAATAGCCTTTCTGGCTATATTTTCTGCTACTCCGCCCATTTCATAAAGTATTCGACCTGGTTTAACGACAGCTACCCAATATTCGGGAGATCCTTTACCCGAACCCATACGTGTTTCCGTAGGTCTTACCGTAACTGGTTTGTCTGGAAATATACGTACCCATATTTTTCCACCACGGCGCACATTTCTTGTCATTGCTCGTCGCCCTGCTTCTATTTGTCTAGATGTGATCCAAGCGGGTTCAAGTGCCTGAAGAGCATATTTACCGAAACAAATACGATTACCTCGATAAGATATTCCTTTCATTCTTCCTCTATGTTGTTTTCGAAATCTGGTTCTTTTAGGGTTATAGTTGATGGTTCTTTCTCAATTCCATCTCTACTACAGAACCGGACATGAGAGTTTCTTCTCATCCGGCTCATCGCGAATGAAACGATTCGAATTTGATAATTTTATCAAAATATACTGAATCATGGATTCTTTGAGATTTCATCTAATCTATTAGAAATTTCTATATCTTGTTTGGATATATACTTAAACATGTATTTTTTTTTTTCTAGATAATTCTTTCTATTTCTAGATAATGAGATAATGTGGTTTTTTTCTTTTTTCTAACGAATCTTTATTTTGTTTTGCCTTTGATCATATTATCATATTGGATCGAACAAGATTGAGTAATCTAATAAAAACCTTCGCGGGCGAATATTTACTCTTTCAATATCTATTTTAGTTGTAGGGTTAGCTCATGAATTCTCGGAATAAATGAATTGGTCCCTGGTTCGTTCCGCCATCCCACCTAATGAATTATTAGGATTCATTTTTCAATAGAATCTTACGTATTCATGGGTTCCATCGTTCCCGTCGCTTCGCAATTAATGGTTAGGTTTGAATTTTACAATGGAGCCCCTCATGAAATTTGTTCTTGAGTCAATCTTTTTAGTCTTTATTGGCTCGAGGCTCTTGATTTTTTTCTATGAATAGATTCATATACTTATGCATGAATCAGTATTGATGCTTTATTACACTGCCTTTTATGAGATGACTCATAAACCTTACATATATTGGAATCCTATATCATTGATATTCTTTTTCTTTCTTTCTCTCAACCTTCCCTTTATCTGCATACTTTTTTTATATCATAATCAGATTGATTTTTTTTTGTTTATGTAAGAAAGATTTCAGTTGCTACAATGATATGACCAATATATCATATCTTGACTGCTTTTTTGTATCCAGATAATGTGAAACGATGAGTTGGTTATTAGTTATATAGTTATTAGTTCACAGTAGGGGTCTGTCCATTTTTTTGTTTGGAATTCTATCCTATAAAAAAAACCAACGAGTCGCACACTAAGCATAGCAATTATATGAAATCATCAATCAAATTTTTATTCAAACCTATAGAATTGCTTATTTTTTTGATTTAAGAGAAAAAGCATGAAAAGAAAAAGTTTTTTTTGATTCTATTTTTTTTTTATCAATGGATATAGTGTAAAGAGTAAAGCCAGGGAAAGTATTCTTATTCCCAAAATATCCAAATTTTGATGCCTAATACTCCATAGACCGTTCGGACTCCATAGGAACAATAATCCATTTTAGCTCGAATGGTTTGTAGAGGAACCCTACCTTCTCTCATCCATTCGACACGTGCAATTT